AGAAATAATTAAACAACACCTACTTGTTTTTTTTGTTAATAGAACCCTAGTGATTGTATTTGGATGCGTATTAGGATAGTAAATGAAATATTCAAATGATTTTTTATCGAATGACTATTCATATATTGTATTTTTCATGTAAATATGTGCAACAAGGCTTTATGGAAAAAGGGTGGTTCAACTCGATGTTGTCCAAAAAAAAGGAGTTAGAATACGGGTATGGGCTAAGTAAATCAATGGGCAGCCTTGGTTCTATTGAAAATACCAGTGTAAGTGAAGACCCGATTAGAAATGATATAGATAAAAACACTCTTAGTGGGAGCGATAGTGACAATTCTAGTTACAGTAATGTTGATCATTTAGTCGGCGTTAGAGACATTCCTAATTTCGTACCTGATGATACTTTTTTAGTTAGGGATAATAATAGGGACAGTTATTTCATATGTTTTGATATTGAAAATCAAATTTTTGAGATTGACAATGCTCATTCTTTTCTAAGTGAACTAGAAAGCTCTTTTTCTAATTCTCGGAATTTTTGTTATCTAAATAGTGTATCTAATAGTGATGATCCCCACTATGATCCTTACATATATGATACTAAATATAGTTGGAATAAACACATTACTAGCTGTATTGACAGCTATTTTCGTTCTCAAATTTGTATTGATAGTTACATTTTAAGTGGTATTGTCAATTACAATGACAATTACATTTCTAGTTACATTTTTGATGAAAGCAGAAATAGTAGTGAAACCCAGAGTTCAAGTATAAAAACGAGTCCGGCTGGTAGTGAGTTAACTATAACAGAAACGGAAAATTCTAATGATCTAGATTTTACTCAAAAATATAGGCATTTATGGGTTCAATGCGAAAATTGTTATGGATTAAATTATAAGAAATTTTTGAAATCAAAAATGAATATTTGCGAACACTGTGGACATCATTTGAAAATGAGTAGTTCAGATAGAATAGAACTTTTGATTGATCCAGGTACTTGGGTTCCTATGGATGAAGATATGGTCTCTGTGGATACCATTGAATTTCCGTTGGAAGAGGAATCTTACAAAGATCGTATTGATTCTTATCAAAGAAAAACAGGATTAACTGAGGCTGTTCAAACAGGCACAGGTCAACTAAACGGTATTCCCATAGCAATTGGGGTTATGGATTTTCAGTTTATGGGGGGTAGTATGGGCTCCGTAGTTGGCGAGAAGATCACTCGTTTGATCGAATATGCTACCAATCGGTTTTTGCCTCTTATTCTAGTGTGTGCTTCCGGAGGAGCACGCATGCAAGAAGGAAGTTTGAGCTTGATGCAAATGGCTAAAATAGCTTCCGCTTTATATGATTATCAATCAAAGAAAAAGTTATTCTATGTATCAATCCTTACATCTCCTACTACTGGTGGGGTGACAGCCAGTTTTGGTATGTTGGGCGATATCATTATTGCCGAACCCAATGCCTACATTGCATTTGCGGGTAAAAGAGTAATTGAACAAACATTGAATACGACAGTACCTGAGGGCTCACAAACGGCTGAATATTTATTCCATAAGGGCCAATTCGACCTAATCGTACCACGTAATCTTTTAAAAGACGTTCTGAGTGAGTTATTTCAGCTCCACGCTTTCTTTTCTCTGAATCAAAATTCAATCAAGTGGATCCTTAATAAAAAAAATATATTAATTAATCAAAATAGAAATTATTATTTTTTTTTTATAAAACGAGTAGTTATTTAGTTTATAGAAATCAAAGCCAAAATCCGTAGAATGGATTTTGGCTTGGTAGCATTTGATAACATAAGATTTAATTGTAAAAATAATTATGCGGATCATTTTTTTTTTACCGACATTCCCGATTACTAATCAGTAAAAACCTCTATCAAAAAAAAAGAATGCATTCCTTCTTCCGCTAAATTAAAATTAGGCCAGGAGAATAAAGCGAATTTCACGTTCTCTTCTTATGTGTATATAATTCAAATATAGAAAATTTAAAAGTGAAAAGTACAGAATCTTGCATCTTTCGATATTTTTTTAGAATCCCCAGTTTTACTAAGACTCCCTATTCCCGGATCGGATTGTAACAAATTTTTCAGGAAGTTGTAAGAAACTCTTTCTTTATTTTATTCCATTTTATGAAATTCAAATTATAAGACAAAAACAAGATAATAAAAAAGGCGATTATCATATATATATATATTTCATGTAGAAAGATGAAAAATTATATTTATTTAGTTCGACATTCCTTGCACTTATTTTATTATATTTATATATTTTTTATTATATCACATATACTCACTTCTTATTATATCACATATACTCACTTCGATATGCTTAGTATAATTCTATATGAATTATAAATAATGATTATAAGATACCTTTATAACAATATAACAATAACAGGTAAAAATAGTAAATCCAGGTATCCATTTTATGACAAATTTACCCTCTTTTTTTGTGCCTTTCGTGGGCCTAATATTGCCGGCAATTGCGATGGCTTCTTTATCTCTTCATATTCAAAAAAACAAGATTTTTTAGATATCGATATGATGGGGCTAAATCTCATCTATTTTGTTTTTTTTTTTCAAGATTTAGACTTAGACCATAACACAGATATCTATTTCTTAGAATAAAATATGTGATGTGGTTTCCCCCGAACATAAAGAAACTATTATTGTTATTCGTGTGTAAACATGATATATGAGTAAATAAATTATAGCTATTTGCAACGAAATCAAATCGGGGTCGGGGCGAATGCCTTATAAAGTGAATATATCTATATGTATGTGGATATCTATAGGAAATCATACGAAATGGATATTATTATTTTATATCTAACCAATTCGATGAATTACTCCTAAAATAAAAGTTCACATCAGAATAGTGCTAGTTGATGAGAGTTATTTCGGAAACACACAAAAAGTCAAATTAATTTGGGTTATTCTCTCAATTTCAATAAAATGCAACTAGATCTAGTATGAATTGGCGATCAGAACATATATGGATAGAACTTATAGCAGGGTCTCGAAAAACAAGTAATTTCTGCTGGGCCTTTATCCTTTTTTTAGGTTCATTAGGGTTTTTATTAGTTGGAATTTCCAGTTATCTTGGTAGAAATTTGATATCTTTATTTCCGCCTACGCAAATCATTTTTTTTCCACAGGGGATCGTGATGTCTTTCTACGGAATTGCGGGTCTCTTTATTAGCTCTTATTTGTGGTGCACAATTTCGTGGAATGTAGGTAGTGGTTATGATCGGTTCGATAGAAAAGAAGGAATAGTGTGTATTTTTCGTTGGGGATTTCCTGGAAAAAATCGTCGCATCTTCCTCCAATTCTTTATGAAAGACGTCCAGTCCATCAGAATAGAAGTGAAAGAGGGTATTTATGCTCGTCGTGTCCTTTATATGGAAATCAGAGGCCATGGCGCTATTCCTTTGACTCGTACTGATGAGAATTTGACTCCACGAGAACTTGAGCAAAAAGCTGCTGAATTGGCTTATTTCTTGCGTGTACCAATTGAAGTATTTTAAAAAATGAATTGAAACTGAAATGAAAAGAATGAATGCTTTTTTTATTTTCAATAGAGAGATTATATCTTGTAGATTCTCTTTTTTTTTGTTTTGTCAATCAATCTTTCTTTTTATCCCTTTTTGTACTTCTTAATTACCAAACGATTGGGATGCTTATAACGATAGCTTTTTTGTCTTGTTTTGGTAGTCATTTTTTTTATCAGAATCACAATATTCTTCAGAAAATTCTCTCAATTATTCCCGGACTATGCGTCGTTTTTTTTTTTTTCAAAAAATTGGATATTTTGATAGAAAGGGAGTTCTTTCGTTTCAAAATCTGAATAATATTTGTTACTTGAAGGGGCTCTTTCATGCATTTCTTTATTGAAAGGGGTCACTCTCTTCGAATTTTAGCAAGTGATGGATTTGGAAACAATCTCTTTATTCTAAGTGGATTCTTTTTTATTCCATTTCTGTATTATTTATAAATTCAAGTACTAACCGCTGAATCATACACAAAAAAAGCGGGGAATAGATTCGTGGGCTCGATAACTTGTAATAGAACTGATCCTTGATAGGAATATTAGTTAGTATCGTATAGCGTCAACGAATGGGGTGAGTTCATTAAAAATTCAAAGACGAAAAAATGGCAAAAAAGAAAGCATTCATTCCCCTTCTATATCTTGCATCTATAGTATTTTTGCCCTGGTGGATCTCTCTCTCATTTACTAAAAGTCTGGAATCTTGGGTTACTAATTGGTGGGATACTAGGCAATCCGAAATTTTTTTGAATGATATTCAAGAAAAGAGTATTCTAAAAAAATTCATAGAATTAGAGGAACTCTTACTCTTGGACGAAATGATAAAGGAATACCCGGGAACACATCTAGAAAAGCTTCGTATCGGAATCTACAACGAAACGATCCAATTGATCAAGATGCACAATGAAGATTGTATCCATACGATTTTGCACTTCTCGACAAATATGATCTGTTTCGTTATTCTAAGTGGTTATTCTATGCTAGGTAATGAAGAACTTGTTATTCTTAACTATTGGGTTCAAGAATTTCTATATAACTTAAGCGACACAATCAAAGCCTTTTCCATTCTTTTAGTAACTGATTTATGTATAGGATTCCATTCGCCCCACGGTTGGGAACTAATGATTGGATCTGTCTACAAAGATTTTGGATTTGCTCATAATGATCAAATTATATCCGGTCTTGTTTCTACCTTTCCGGTCATTCTAGATACAATTTTAAAATATTTGATTTTCCGTTATTTAAATCGTGTATCTCCCTCACTTGTAGTGATTTATCATTCAATGAATGACTGAAAAATGATTCACTGATCCAATTAGAATGGTTGGTTGTTACTTTGTACATAAGCAAAACATTCAAAACTGTACTTATTCTTTTTACTCATACAAGGGATTCGATTCCTCCTATATTCTATTCCATTACAATAAAATTCTTTTAGTACATAGCAGA